TATCAGTGGGAACATAAAGATCAAAGAATTAACTAAGTATCAGATCGACCAAATTGAACAAATAATAGGTCAAGATCATGTTGTTCATTGGGAATTGAAGAGGGGAGAACGAGCAGACATCGAACGAAACATTTCTATTTCTTGTTATCGTGGAATTCGTCATCAAGATGGATCGCCCTTACGCGGTCAACGAACTCATACTAATGCTAGGACTTGTCGCAAGCAAATTCGGAAATGAAAGAAGTCTACCGAAAGCCCTTGGTACTTGTCTGATGAATCACACTGATAGCTTCAATAGTTAACTTCAATTTTTGTTTTGGCATGATCGTGACTTCACATCCTATTCGGTCTGATTGATGTGATATGTGACTGAAAGAAAGTGTCTCTTTTTTCTTTTCGCTGGATGGAATGAAGTTGAGTTGCCCTAACATCTTTCTCTGAGGAGCCGGACGACGAAGCCTCCTCCCCCATGCTCCCACGGTCCGCTTACCGAGGAATAGAAAGGAAAGACCCGGGACCAGAGCAAGTTGGGTTGGGGTAGAGAGCCGTAAGCGCGGTGGGGGGTGACAGAGAACGTGCTTGTACGGTTCATAGAAGGATATGATAAACTACTTGATTGTTGGGAACTTTGACTCCTCTATATTCGAAATATGCCTCTCTAGGAGCATTACGATCTGCAGCTCAAATGGTCCCTTATGAAGTCTCTATTGGTCTTATTCTTATTGTGCGCCTTGTGAGCGCGTTTGGATGCGCGAAGGCAATCGCGCGGCTGGTCCCCTAACCCAACCCGGGAACGGACCGGAGGGAACCGCAGCATGGGGTCCGTGTGTCGTCGCAAGGCTCATTTGGAGTTGTGGGTCATAGGGCGAGCAGCTTTTTCGGCTCAAGGGCCGGGGCACAGGGGTCCTGGTACTATCCAGGTGCGAAGAACCCCGGAGGGGACTGCAATGAGCAGAAATCTCACTCACGGGCCTAAACGACGAACAAAGACTCGAACGTGAGAACAAGGGATCACCCAACGAATGGACGAGCTCAAATCAAAGGGTTCATGTTCGAAAATACTCGCTTCTTGACTCGCTCCATTTTATTCCGCTCGCTCCCGCGGCTCATTGCATCCATCCTCACTTTTTTCTACTCGCTCCGGGTCGATGAAATTGAGGAGAAGTGGTGGTCCGAATCTTATCTGAACTGCGAGAATAACTGACTAAGCCGTGCGGGTCATTCTCCGGGACTGGATCAAGCTTTTAGGTTGTTGTTGTAGGTTGGGTGACAGATCGGCCATAGGAGTACTCCGGGATATAAACCAGGGCAAGAAAAGTGGAGCATACGACGATGCCGCCCGTTTTTATTTCGTGGAAGTCCCCGGCAGAGTAAAGGGCTGTAGGTGATGGCCCGTTCTGCTTCTTCTCTAAGGGCGCTGAAATCCTTTCACATTGATTCGTGCGTGGCAGCTGGTATAGATTCAGAAAGGCGGGCAGCTTTTTCGGCTCAAGGGCCCTATTCTATGTTTAGGGTGAACGGTTGGTTTGAAGGGAATTGAGAAATAGGAAAGCGGCCGAGCCTTCTGAACGTAGTCCATCCTTCAAACAGCCAGCCTTCCCTCAAAACGGAAAACCATCCACCCTCTCCTTTCAGTCGAGCCAAGCTACTTTCCTCTCCCGACACACGCGCTATTACATAAGCCCTCTCCCTTTCGGTAGAGATCTTCAAACCTCGCCCGGCTTGCCTTGCCTCAACATCTAAATAAAGGGCGGGCGCCGAAAAAGAAAGAGCCCAGCCTCTTCAAGAAAGCTTTGCTTGGTAGGCGCTGCTTACTCACTCGGACAATGCTCTGCACACTTTCGTGTGCAGTTCCGCCCCCTTATCCCATGCTGAGTCACAGGCAGCGCCTCGAAAAGCACGGACGAGCCACATGCAGGGAAACTTGCACGTGTGGTTCTGGCCGGGACCCCGGTATACTGTACTAATATGTGTAGGTCCCCGTAATTCGAGTGAGATTGTCATGGCGCAAAAGCGGATATGGTCCGGTATTCCCTTGTTCCCTGTATTGGTTATGTTCTTTATTTCTCGTCTAGCAGAAACTAATCGAGCTCCGTTTGATCTCCCAGAAGCGGAAGCTGAATCAGTTGCAGGCTATAATGTAGAATATGCGCGGGATGCGATCCAACATAGTTCACTGGTGGCGGAAGCCAATGTCCCGGGGTCCCGGGGACTCATTCTGACTGAAACAAGGGGCGGGTCTTTACCAACTTCAAAGAAAATATTCTTAGGGAAGCTGGCCCCTACGCGAGCCTTATTGAAACCCCAACCTATAGATAGGGTTTCCGCGCTTTAGTTTGATTGCAGGGGCGCGCTTGACTAAGTAGTTGATAGAAAGTTTTCTTGCTTGTTTAGTAAAGTCTCGCTTTTTGATATTGTTAGAATAGAAGTAGGCTTCATTCTTCATTCGAAACTAATGAGTGTCCGGTAGGGTCAAGTTGAGAAAAGGTTGTTTGGAAAAACTCCCTCCTTGGAGGAGCACGGGCTTAGTCAAGTAGAACCGGGTTGCGCTGCTTGATGCTCTGATCGAAAACAAATAAGTGGGGCCATGCCGGTACGACTGAATATGCGTTAGAAAGGTTAATCCCTCCCCTACGACACCAAAAAACCGGGCCGAGCTTCTAAACAGCCCGCCCGCTTCCATAGAACAATATCGTGGCAACGTAGACCTAAGTGGTCATATTGAATCCTTGGGAACCATCACAAGTACGGCCGACCTATATTTGAACGAAAATGCCGTGTCGTCCAGCGGAGCCTAGTTGAAGGTGACTCGCGCAGCCAGCTGACTCCTTTTCATTTCAATAGAAAATCATAGCCCCAGCTGGCTGGTCAATCTCAGAGATCAACTCGGCCGGCAAACCGGAGACGGACGACCACGGTCCCGACCTTACCAGCACCGGAGGTGTACTAATCAATGAACATGAACCCCAAAAATAAAAATGGACTTTCTTTTCTGACAAAATCAACCAAGCGGTCACGACATCTTGTTAATATTGATTGAGGGTCGACGAAGTTGAGAAAAGGTTGAGTTCAGCTGACTGAATCCATCCATAAACCTAGACCTCGGTAACAAAGGTTACCAAAGCGTCACGACAACATCCAAAGGCCACCTTTTGATTCTGTTGTAGGGGGGCAGGGAAAGGAGGAGCACGTAGGAAGGCCGACCACGGAATAAGCGACTAGTGGCTCAGAGAAAGCGAGCAGCACCTTTACGCCGGTTGGGCTACACTTGAAGAAGCGAGCCCCTATCAGATAAAGGCGCTAGCCGCGCTAGCTAACGTTTTTCAGCTGGCTGTTATGTTAGTTGGTTAGCGCCTTCCCTCCTTCTCTCACTTCGGAAAGATTTAGCATTTTGATGACCTGGTCGAGAGAGTACGATACATCGGTGTAAAAGATTGAGTTCGATCTGTAGTTCTCTTCATTCCATCCATCCTGGGCAATGTGAATAGCGCGAACTTGATGTTTTTATTTAATACATGAATTCTCATTCCTAGTTCTTGGTCCACCAACGAACGAGGCAACGAGTTACTAGTGCTGCAATTTCTCTCTGAACATTCATCCTTTACTCCCTTCTCTCGATCGGAAAGGGGCGAGAGCGCAGAACTTCGGAGTTCACTGTACCATAACAGGAGAATGCGGCTTTTTAGTTCACTGTAATGTAAGACCAACTTAGAATGGATCCCAAAGTTCCCGCGGCGTCGTTACGAATAGTACATTAGAGCAAGAGCTATTCGATGGCGGAGTCAAGTTTAGGCCACTACTCTATTAGGCGGCTTCCCTTTCGGATGCCAAGACTCCATCTTATCGTCTATGGCTAGAAGGCTATACAATATTAGAAGGAACTAACCGTGGAACTGTGAAAGAAAATCGTGATCTAAGGATGGTATCACTCAATTATCAATTCTTTATTCGAGGTAACAAGGCCGAGGGAAAAGACTTTTTCTACAGCAGAGGAGATCCGATACGACGAATGTCCTAGATAACACAGTACACAGTGGTTTTCCCTTTCATCTAAAGAAGATCGAGTTGCCACACAAAGTGCTTTCTTCAAAGTGACTTCCAACGCTGAGGAAACCGGAAGGTAACTGAAAGCGCTACCAAATTGGATGAACAATCTTAGAAAAATCTTTCATAAAAGCCCGCTCAAACAACCAACTCTAGTCTAGTAGGTATAGCGAGGAGCGAGAAGGAGAACGGATAGGGCCATAAAGGGAAACGTAAGTGGTGTGAGTATTTCACGAGTGTTTATAAGCGACTCCGGACTATCAATGGAAAGGGGGCGCCTCGCACGTCTTGGAAGAATCATGCTTTGTATATTCAGTAGTGGGCCTTTTCCTCAGCAAGTAAGGCTCCAAAGAATTCATCCGTTGACTTCAAGCTCAGAAGATGGGCCTTACCGGGGCATTACGAAATATGTCTGTTGATGGCGTTGTTCTCTTATCTGTTCTTGGCCGGGTTATTTCTTTTGATTGAGAGCTGGGATATCAACAATAAAATGTGGCCCCGGGTTTATCCTGTGAAGAATCATTCCATTCAAAAGAAGGAGAGTTGAAGGATGGACTCCGTTCAGGTGTTGAATGCGAGTCACTACATAGGTGGAATTTATCTTGCTCCTTTAGGCCCGTAGAGTCTTAGGATTTTTTCCCAGGCTGCAAGCTCTTTCGACTAAGTGCGTCGGCCACCTGGCTTTTACCGGCTTATACTCGAGCACGTAGTCGAATTCTGCTAAAAAGTCTTGCTGGTGTGAGCTTCTTCTGACTCTTCAAGTAGCTAGTGGCAACATTGTCCGTCATGATAACGAAGCGCGACCCACGTAGATAATGTCGCCATGTGCGAAGGCAATGCACCTGGATCAAATCAAGCTGTCATCTCTTTTTCTTTTCTTGTACAGTGTATCGCCGTTCCGTCTCATTGAGCTTGCGGCTCTCGTATGCGATGGGGTGTCCTTCTTGCATGTTGACTCCCCCGATAGCGAAGTCTGAAGCATCTCTATGTACTTCAAACGACTTGGAGAAGTCTCCGCGTCACCATAGCTCCTCCATTACAGCCGTCTTCAAGTCCTCGAACGCCTCTTGCTCTTTCTCGGACTCGGACCATTCCCATGCGTGTCTTTTCTTCAGGAGGAGCGGTTTAGCGCTTCACTTTGTTTAACCTTGAGAACCCGCCTAACATAGTTGACCAACCCCAGAAAAGATCGGAATTCCGTGACCTTTGTGGCCATTCTTGGATGGCTCGTACCTTTGCCTCGTCCATCCTCCTTTCCCGCCCCAAGAAGTGTACATCTTGTTTGGCAAATTCACACTTTTCCTTTTGAATAATCCATTTAATTTCTTTTTTCCCTGTCTCTCGAGCCAGTGTTCCACATGCTCTCCCCAGGTAAGGTGTTGCTGTAGATGACTATATCATCTAAGTAGACCACCTGCAATTTCTCCACTCTTGCGGTGCGTTACACTATAGCAACTAAACGAGCTTCATTACCAAACCTTGGATACATCTTCAATCCTTGCGAGAGTGACGCCCCTTACGCGATGGCTTTAACACGCCCGGACTATACGAGATGAACTCAACAGGGGCATATTCATTTTTTCTAAAAATAGATCAAGCTCTCAATTCCCTTAATTCCATCCATCCAACACCCTCGCTTAACAACAAAAGAAGAAAGATGAACTGAAAGAAAGCAATCCTCTTATTCTCGCTGAATGGAATTTCGCTCGTAGGGCAATGTGAATAGCGCCTGTTATACTTGGCGAAAGCACAAGATTCACAGTCCAGAGAGGAAGGAGACAGAACTCAACTCAGGATACAGCTTCTTAAGAGTGGCTAGAGAAGGATGCCCAAGCTGACGATGAAGCTGCAGGATAGAAGAGGTGCCAGTACATGCGACGGGTCGAGGAACAGGTCTATCTAGGACGTACAGATCTCCAGAGGCACAGCACAGCCTTTACCAATAATCTTCCGCGTCGTAAGATCCTGAAAGACACAGTGATAAGGATAAAATGAGACACAACAATTAAGGGCACGAGTAATGCGACTCACAGAAAGTCGCTTCAATAAGGTAAATGTAGTAGGACCGATGATAAGGATAGAGATGGTGTAACATCAATGGTGCCAGAACCAAGCACCCGAGAGGTATCACCATCAGCCAAAGTAAGATCCGGGTGTAAACTGACGAAATAAGGTGGGGTTACCTTGAATATGATCTGTGGCACCGGAATCAATAATCCATTTGGAAGAAGAGGGGAGAAGGCCAAGGCATTGATCGGAAGTACCTGGTTTAGCACCACCTACAGTAGAAGAAGATGAACCTTCGGGAGGTCGGGGAAGCTAATGATGATGATCAACTATATTCCTCCCTTCCTTAAGGAACCCGCGCCAGAACAGATCCAGCCATCCTACTTTGAGTACATTCTGTTGTGTGAACATGATGAGTCCAGACGAAGAAGAATTGGAAGCTGATGAGAAGAGGAGCAACTGGTTCATTTCTTAAGGGTCGATGGTTTTGAGCTCTTACTTCGGGATAGCAGCTTTAGTTCCTTCTTCTGTACCTTATAGCTTTCCGACTGACTAGCTTCCTTCTGGTGTAGAATCCGTGCTGTAATTATGCTTGCTTCTGGCTGGCTTGATCACAGACTTGGATTTTCACATGCTTTAAAACGGATTGCTTTCACTAGCCCGATCCCTCTTCTCTCTGTAAAGCAAATTTCGTAAGAGTTTATGTGATCACAAGGGATCAAATAGAGAATCAGCTACTATTCTCCAAATTGTGAGAAATACAAGATTGAAAGACCTTGTTACTGGCCCATAAGGAGGCCTCACCTAATTCGCTTGCTTAGGTCTGATCGTCTTCTATAGAGGGAGGCATAGCTGGGCACGCACATGGAAGCTTAAGTAAGGCTAAGTGCTCTTACATGGCAGAAGGAACGAACCAGGTATAAGGAATTGGGTAAGAGACGATTGGAGGCTTTACTTTACTCACAGAACGGGGTATCAGACAAGCTGGAGAACAACACATTCAGGGGTGTCTTGAAGGAATGGCCACAATCTTAAGTGCATAAGTCAGGTCACCTGACACCGCAAAAGACCAACGATTCATAAGGCGACGACTGTCTTATTATCTCAACACTTAAGCTCCGCAGAATACCACTTACCCCAACTATCTTCACGTTGGAAGAGGAATTGGTTAACGCCAACTACCTTTGAACATATCCCTCTTGTCGAGTTGTGTTTGTTATTTTTGTCCTTTACCGGTTGGCAGTCTAAGCAGGAAATCTTTAGTGTGAGGATGGATGGAGCCGAGCAAATTCGATTTATTGCTATATAGATCTGTGAGTTCAGCAGCTGGTTTAGTAAAGATACTACTGAGGGGACTAATATCATTTTCTAAAATCTAATGGGTCGGTGAGAGGCATAGGTTGGCCTGGTTTTCTTGCTCAGGGTGAGTATGGGAAAGTTTGTCATCTTCGGAAGTCATTATATGGTTTTCAGCAAAGTCCACGTGCTCTTATTCTCTATAACTATAGTTATAGTGTAACTCGCTCCGTGGTGGGCCGTTTGGATGCAATTGAAAGGGGTACCAACAGTTAACATGTATTTGTGGTACAGAGTCCGTTAGATCAAGGGGCGTAGCGGTTATGTGTTTGAAATAAATCCAAATATCCTTTCGTCCTGGAGAAAAGGAAAAGAGGGTCAAACTCTTTGTTGAATTAACTCAAACCTGCTACGAAAGCCCTAAGAGATTGAAGAGTTAATTCACAAGAAAAAGTCTTATTCAAGATGTATATTAGATGTTTTATCCAACCGTTCGTAACCTCACTCTCCTTTGGCTTGCCCTTGCCTAATAACAGAACTCTTCAATACACGAGGAATGCCATACTCTATGTTCTCTTTCCGTAGGCAATTTAACATTGAGGATGTGACATCAACACTTAAGTAAGTGTTAAGGGCTTTTCATTCTTCGAGCAAAAGAAATGAGATCCCTGCACTAAGCTAAGAAGAGAGACTTGTTTAGGATGACAATTCTATTCATGAAGCGCATTTTATGGAAAAGAAGCTCAGATTACCAGGTAGACTTTCGAGAACAGGTAGAGAAGGCGAACTCAAGAACCCCGGAATTCATTAGCAACATTACAGAGCAATCTAGCCGGTGAGAGATTAAGTTTATGCATTTCCTTTCCTTATTTGAACTCACTCTGTCTGGGATTAGACTCTGATCGTAGATTAGGTCTGCAATAACCGATTCCTGAATTACAGTGGTATCATAAGGATAAGAGAAAGCGCGAACTTCTCTCTGTATGGCTAGGGTTAACCATTGGTTCATTGGATTCCGGGCATGAATCCAGTGCATGATCCGTAGAGGGTCTTGTCTTGATTATCAACTCCATTTCTGCCAACAATTAACATTGCCTGCTGACCTTACTTCCTCAACGTACTTTGATTTGCACTTTTTTGAATCTAATTGCGTGTGCGACTCGTTAGTTTTTTTGGGGGGGATTCAAAAAAACCAGCCCGGTAGTATGAAAACCAACCCATTACTTCGTATTATCGCGATCTAAAGAACCAGTCAAGATATGATACATCAGTCATATCTTTGGAGCAACTTCAAATCCACTTTCATGAGAAGTTGAAAGAAAAAGGTGTGTATAAATGGAAGAATGAGAGAAAGAGAGAAAAAACAATGATCTAAAAGTCCAATAGAAATATGTAATAGGAGTCATCTCATAAAAAACAATGTAATAAAGCATAAATACTCTCATCCATACTGAAAGATTCAATGAATCATTCTTAGTGAAGAAAAAATCCAGAGCTTGGAGCCTTGACTCACGATTCAATTCGATTATGAGCTGAGCTCCGTTGTACAATTCTTACCTAATAATGTTGTACGAAGCAGTGGGAACGATGGAATCTTTGAATGCAAACGATTTTCAATGAATCTTGTTTCAGAAGTCACAAACAAGTGCTACGAAGATTGAAAGAGTAAACATTCGCTCGCGAAAACTGGATTTTCGTTTTGAACTGGTAAACTGAGGATGGATTACATGCCAGATCGAAGACCGGAGGCAAATTGATTTGAAAAATGTTCTGATATCCATTTGGAAGCCTTGATTTTGATTCGCGAGGAGCTAGAAGAAACTAGAACATCCAGTTCTGTAGTAGAGATGGAATTCGAAAACAACCATCAACTAGAACCCCAAAAGAACTAGATTCCGTAAACAACATAGAGGAAGAATGAAGGGAATATCTTATCGCGGGAATGGTTTTGGAACAACCAATATTTCTTTCATTTTCGTCATCTTGAAGAATAGAATCCAAAATGGATATGATTCAACCCGTTTAAATGTCGCAGATAACAGCGGAGCTCGAGAATTGATGTGTATTCGGGGCTAACAATCGTCGATATGCTCATATCGGTGACATTATTGTTGCTGTGATCAAAGAAGCAGTACCGCCTCACGAAAAAGAAGAAGAAGCTGTGATGTTTGCAAGAGGAGGAGTTGTTACTACATAATAGGCTCCTCGCCTTGAATGATAGTCGAGAAATTATTCCAAGAACGGATTCTTGTTGATTTGAGTAGATCTGCTGTTGATTTCAATAGCCGCAGCAGGCGAGACAGATGCCGATTCTACCTCTGCCAACTCACTCTTTATAGCAATAGCATTCTCTTTTTTTGAGTTAGGATAAAGCAGCTCGATTGCCACGTGAAAGCTCTAAGTCAAGAAGTCAATCCAGCAGAAAGTAAGAAGGTACGGAAAAATCATCCAAAGCTACCTCACCGCAGTAAGTCCAGTCTATGGGCCCTTATCCCAAGGATAGAGACAGGGCTAATGCTTCGGTCATACTAGATGACGAGGCGCTATTCACATTGCCCAGCAAATTTTCATGTTGTAATACCGTTACTGTATAGGTAGATCTCGTTGTGAAAGAACTATTACTAGATAATTCGAGGGTAGAGCCAAGGAGGATGAACGAGACTTGTTACCAATAACGTAGATTAAATGAAGTAAAGGCTCCGGTGCAGTGGGAATACCCTCGGTAAGTAGCTAAGCGAAGAGGGTGAAGAAGAAAGAGAGATTCGAAATCGATTCAAGGAGATGGGCTCAATCTCAGCCGATTAGAACGACTCTTGCTTGATTAGTGAAAGGCAGAAAAGGCGAGCTAGCAGTGTCCAAGTGCCTTGGGCATCATCTGTCTCGTCAACCGTTCCTATCAAGTAAAGGGTTAGGAGTCTCAAGTCTTGAGTCAAAGAAGGATCTTCAAGAAGAGCTCGAGTTAGGGATTATTGACCAATACTGAGGGATTTCCCAGCAGAGAAGGTGGGTCGAGAAGGGAGGGATAGGCAACCTCGTAACACGGCATTAGTACAAGAGAGATATTCATAGGTTGGGGGATACATAGTCACACGTACAGTCGGATGGTTACAGCGGTGAAACTCCATAGTTTCATAAGAAAGTTCCGGGACAAAGGCAAGATTCAGCGAAGGAGGTTCCGTAGAGCGGTGAAAGGAAGCAGCAGATCCGTACTGATGGAAAGAAACCGTTTTTATCAAAGTGGGAATAAATCCGTGTTAGTATGAGTGCCAGCTCCAGTCTTTCTCATGGGGGTAAAAGGAATAACATAAAAAAAACTTTGGCCGGATATCGCTTCCTATAATATATTCAATTAAGGCTCTTTTCGATAGGCACTGACCCCTTCCTATCGTGAATCTACAGCAGCTGATGCGCGTAGAATGGTTAGCTTGATCAAATGAGATATGTTAAGCATAAGGCAAGCCTTCTTTAAAGAAGGAAGAAGAGTAACACTTTTTGATTTTAGCTGATACTTTCGTCTTTATTCACTGGCGGATGCCCGGGTTCGAAAGGTTTGGAACCCTTGATAGTGCTTTGGAGCTGCTCCCGCGCTCCCCCTTTCAGTAAGAGATCTCTCCGTTGACCACTTGGCTTCGCTAAACCTTGAATTCCCCACTATGAAATAAATGCGAGATCGCCAGGCCAAATAGGTATCAGAAAAGAGACGAGTAGATGACCGATTACTCTTTATTAACAGATCACTAAAGTCAAGCACAGAGGTTGACTTGCCCCAAAACACGAACCCTCCTTTCATTGCTCCCGTGTGAAAAGTGGAAGATTGCTGGAACCGAACGAAGGTAAGCTTATCAACGGGGCCCGGTTGTCCCTATTGGAGAGCGCCCTAACGACATTTGGACTTGGAGCTTTTAAGACCACATAAGTTCATTAGCAATAAGGGGTTGTCCGGACGAGATCAAAGTCTCCAAAAAGTATCATATCATACCCATCCTTTATTCAGAAACCGTCTACGGAATCAGGTATGCAGAAAGAAGAAATGATGACCTATATATATCTAATAAAAGGCTCCCCCAACGCCCACTACCGAACCTGTGTACCACACCTTTGGATCAAGTCACCTCGGTGACACGGTTGCAACTCCATTTTCTCTCATAAGAATGGCGCATCGATTACTTTGATAAATTCCGTGATGAAGGCACATCAAAGTATAAAATTAGTAGGGATTTATTCTCAGGTGAAGGGGTCTAACCTTCTGGTGTGTAAGGTGGAGCTATCGCTGGACCAGAAGTACCTCTTTGATCCTTAGAATACGAATGGAAAAGTGCTCACTTTCCCTCTCTCCGCTCCCTCGTACCGGCCAACAACTCACTATAGCATTATTAAACTACCTCTCGGTCCGGACTGGTAAGCAGAAAGCCAAAAGACAGGAGGGAAGGTTCTTTCTACTTGTTTCTGTCCCTTATTCAATCAATTGGGCGTTGAGTTTAGTTGAGTGGAAAGGGATCGAGAGAGAGCAAAACAAAAAGAGTGTTGGATACGCCGCTTTACTGATTGAACTAGCCTTAGGAATAACTAAAAAAAGTCAAAGAAAAGAAGGAAGGCAGGAAAGAATATTGAATGAAGTTCCATATCGTTATTAACTGGCTTGGAGTGAGTCACTGTGATTTCTTCCCCTACCTTAAGAAGGGTTACATATGAAGAGGAAGAAAAATATAAAACTGAACTCAACAATAGCAATATCGATTAGCTCCTTTACCAGTTCGGGTAAGAGGTAATTGAGTGTAAGGAATTATGAAATAAAAGAAAGGTAAACCAAGATAGACAGCTTTAGTAGCGTCGGATCTTGCTGCTAACCCTTTCGTGGTTGCAATAACCTATGTCAATAAGAAAGAGTCAAAGTCAGGGTCAATCTCATAAGAGCCAAGGCCAGTCCAGCCAGTACAGGAGGGCAATGTAATAGCGCCTGTAGGTCAGTCTTTCAAGGGGTGGTTTGGTGGATAATGTAAAATGGAAAGCGGTTTCTTCGAATTGATGTCTTGCAGAAGACGCTAAGGGATATGAGTTGCTGCTTAAGGAGATAAGGATGTTGACACTGTAACTGGAGCTGTAGTAGCTAATGTAGTCTCTGTGACGGCGCCCAGAAGCAGAGAGATATCCTGCCTTCAATGGTCTTGTGAAGGGTAAGCCTCTAAAGCCACTTGCTGGGAGTTATCCTCCTTTACCGGTAAAAAATAAGTGGAAGAAGAAGGAACGAATACAGAATAGTTGCCGGAAGTCAAGTGTTCACTGCTTACGATTCGATAGAGTCTGAGTTGGTCTCAACTGAATGACCGCCTTCATTATTGTTAGCCCCTTGCTAAAGTGGAATTTTATTCTTGCCTTGAGTTCTCTTGTGGTCTAAGTCAGGCATTGGGTAAGCAGCGGAGCTTGGTCTTGGGGAGTCTTGAGATAATTCAGTTGTTGACAAGGGAAACTACATGGGAAGGAAATCTCGGTACTTACTTGGTAGGTAGAGTTCTTCCTTATGTTTCTGCTCTTTCGAGACTTGTGCTGGAGTGATGAAAGAAAGCCGTATGTATATGGGGTCCTCATACAAGAGCTAACTTCCCGGTTTAACCTCTCTCCTTTTTTTTGCTGGAGATCCCGGATTGGTGGCAATTCAAGAACTTGAAAACCGGTATACCAGCGGAAGATCTTTGGCTTTTTTTTTGTCGGTGCCCCTCTGTCGCTCGGTCCGTAGGACAATGACTCTGGTCACCGGGCTAGGATATAGTAAGTGTGCCGCTCGTTAATACATAGAGTCCAAATAAAGGCATCATTTTCAATTACCCTATTCTATTCTCCGAGCGGAACGAGTTACACGATAGTGAAACGAGTAGAAAACTCGAGTCAAGGAGGCATCTAGCTGAATCATTATCTTAGTCGAGTGAGAGCGTCTTTCTTCTTCTCGAGTGAAGTAGCTTACTATTGCTCTGCGCGCTAGCCTCTATGCCTTAGCTTCGTGCTAATGCCCTTTGCGCTGTGCGCTCTGTGAGTTCTAGCTAGGAAGCAAGCGCAGCAAAGGAGCATGAGTGTTAGCGCGCTAATGCCTATTTAGCTGTGCTGTTTGCTTCTCCTCTTTCCACTTCCCATTCCCTTCCTCGCTAGCTGTAGTTTACTGTATCAGGAGTTTTCTCCGCTACTTCTTACTCTTTCCTTTCCATCGTAATATGTTTGATACCAGTATCTTTTCCTATCCTAGATGAGTGACTCTGGAGTTTAGCCTTATCGTGAATGTCCGAGAAGGGAGGCTTTCGTGCTTCACTGGATAGACGCACCAGTCTACCGCTTTCAATGCAGCGAGACTTCGCCGATTGATACTTTCATAAGTAAAGGGATTCTTCAACTCGAGATACAGCACTAAGAAATGGCTCACCGTCACAAGAGCTATGTGAAGTCTCACTGGTTAACTTCCTGGTTTTCGAGATGGGTATATATAATGGTATCTCAATTCACTTATTGTTAAGCATACCGGCGTCTGCACGGGAGCAGATACGCCGATGGATGGAAGGCTGCTGCTCTGTTCTCCATCGAGTTATCGGTTTCACAATAGCATTTCTCTATAGCAGGTCATTCAATATCTAGTTCGAAAGTGCAATCGGAGCTCTAAAAAACTTCTCTATTGTGACTTCATTACATCAAGGGATGTAATTCAGACGAATTCTTTCAAAAGGTTGAAAGGGTAGATTCAGAGTAGCGCGATTTCGAAGCCCGCCCGAATTCGATCAGAGGCAGGATTATCCGAATCGACCTAGAGGACAGGGAGAGGTCCCGAATCGACGGATCGGAGTGCCAAATCAGAACCTGCAGGCCAGCTAACGGACAACGCGCACCCGGAGTCGGTCAACAGCCGAATGGAGGATGGATGGTTTGAAGGCGCAAGGCCGTTTAGTACCATTGCTTTCAAACAAAAGAAGCCTTGCTTTCCTACTTGAATAACAGGTAATCATACTTTCCCAGGACAGGTCTTTATTATCGCCTTTCGGGTTGTGGATGTTATAACGGATGACGTGGGATAGAATGTAGCAGTAGCATTAGTTTTAGTGAGTGCCATTGGGTTTTCGATTCTCCGCATCGTTAAGAGAGAATGGGACTCTATGTCTTACGTGATTACTCCGATTAAACCTTGGGGAAGGCAAGACGCTAGTCTTGATGCATCTCCTTTCCTTCGGATCCAGCTGACAACAAAATCAGATACGATCGCTACCTGAGAACGGTTTCCATGTACAATTGATATAGCTGGTGCGGAAGAAGACATTACGACATTACTGTTAAACAATGAGAGACAGATCGTTCCACCAATGTATAAGATTTGGACGTAACGATTGAAAGTGAGCGATTGGGATTGCTTACCGGAACTCCTTCTTTCAAAGAGACGATTTGTGAACAGACAGGAGGGCACTCATTATCCTCAATAGGTTGAACTCCCTTAAGAGGAAGGGGGCGCAGCCGATACCAAGTCTGTCTTTCTCTCTTCAAGCTCTTCAAGAGGGCATATTCCTGCTACTATGCCTCCTATCCTATTCTATGGTATCTATACTCTTTACTCAACACTGGGCATACTCCAACTATTCATTGCCTGCTTTTTCATTCCTCTCCTCTTAGTCGAGCTACAGGGCTTGACGCTGTGATACCTTAAGTTAGTTAGCCTCTATGTTTTTTAGACTATGCCTTCAAAGTTAACAGAGTTTTCGATGCAACGATGAGAAGAAGTAAGAGCAAAAGGAAGGCAAGAAAAGATATTTCGTAACTTTAGTTAGGTTTTGACTTCGGCTTTCTGCTGCGGGAGGGGATCCTCAAATCCAGTATTATATGGCAAGTCGAGTGTCATATATGTGTGAGTTATAGTACTATACTAAACTATAGAAAGAAGGGTTGTCCTATCCTAGAGGTATCTCCTTCATGAAAGAGTGGAATTCGAGTTCTTAACTCCTAATTCTTCTAGCTGGGACTGTAGCTCCTGTAGCGGATCTTCTGAGTTCTTGTTCTACTTCTTTCTTTCCTCTCCCTTTCTAAAGATTAGGAAGAGAAGACAAGTAGTAGCTCATTAGCTCATAGCAACACTAGACTATAGAGTCAGACAGCTAGGAAAGAAAACTAGAAAGAAACCCGGCGCCCTACTACTCTTAACTCGGCGCTTCCGAACTGACAACTCTAGCTCATAAAACCTCCTAGCTCTAGCTCGGGACAAGGAGCTCAAAACAACAGAGTGAAACTGCTAAAACTACTGATAGATACATTAGCATACGAACTCTGAACTCATAGCTCACTAGTTCAACAAGGGATCGATCAAGAAAAAGGTTTTTGCTCTGCTCCGGTGAGACTGAGTGTATTACTTAAGACTACAGAGGTACTCCAAGTAGAGGTTCCTCAATTCAACGAGATCTTCATACAAATGATACCTACTGTTGATACTACTTGACGAGACGGACATAAGCATAGGTATTCTACCACTTATGAGATAGTCAATCCTACCACTCATTCAAATTAAGAGATCACAATCAATCTCTTCCAATATCATAGATAAAGGGTTGAACTCAGGCTCATTTGATTCCTTTTAGTCTTTCCGTTCCAGATTCAATACAATACGCTACTCTCGCTCGGGCTTCACTTAAGCTTTGCCGGGTATTGGACTTGCAGGCGAGTTAACCATCTAATCGTTTCAAGCTAGTTTTAGAGGTCCTATTTTCCTTTTCCTCCTTCTGCACAATTTGGAATTGCCCAACCATCGTACTGTAAAAATTGGATAGGTTCGATCTATAGTCATTTGATTAGAGCCCCGATCTACTAAATTCATCGAGTTCTTCCAAAGAATCAAAACGACCAGTTATTAATGGAATCCCCTGTCGGCTCTCTGTGAAATACTCGTTGGGCCGAGGGCTTCCAAAAACGTAAGCTAAGCCGGTGCTTACGAATAACCAACCAACCTGCAATGAATAGGGAAGGTATAGTAATGCTATGAATGACCCAGTATCGAATACTGGTAATAATATCCGCAAAAGAACGTTCTCCTGTGCTTCCAGACATGCTCAGCTCCACATATTCTTTACAGTAAAAAAGCCGTAAAAGATGAGATCAGTGAAAGGCAATCGCTGAAATGGAATCTTTGTAGGATCTTACTTATTTGATTGTACCTAGGGTTAGAGTATACCGAATCAGTATAGCTAAAAAGCTTCTGACACAGCAACGCTATTTGAATCCGTATCAAACAAAAGGAAGTGCTCAAAAATGTCTTTCTTCCTTTCGTTTACCTGTTGATGGTATTTAATAGCTATTTATTACTATGCTTATGTCCGGAGTATATGAATCAAGGTGGTTGAAGTCATAAGTGGTAGAGTAGAACTGCTGCTATGCTTATTGAATGAGTGGTTTCATTTATTTTATCATTTAAACGAAAACGGTCGCCTTAACAACAATGAATTGCCCTCGTTAGTTGGCGCTATTAGCCCTTTTCCACCAGCCATTCCGATAGTAATAGGTTTCCGGTGTACCGTGAGTAGAAGGAAGTCAGAAAAAGAAGAAATGGCGGCTTCATTTTTTCTTTCCTTCTTTATTATCTTAGAATCGTTGGTTGCATGCAAAGCAAAAGCCAGAATCTTTCCCTAATCGGTCGGGTGTGAAGCCAAGGCAAAGGTCAATGCCACTCAATTACTTGTGAAATCGAGTCTATGCAGAACGTCGTAATGAAAAACAAACGAATAGATTCGGGAAGGGGCGGAAGAGCATGACAAATAGACTCTAAGAAAAAGAGGGTCGCGCTTGACTATATTGGATAAATGGGAAAGAGTATATATACAACACACAACTTTATAGGGATAAATTCCTGCAACTAAACTCGTTTCACTACCTTTTTTATACCCTTTCTACTCCTTCAAAAAACCATCCACCCTCGTTGAACAAATCACGAGTCGTCTGGCTCTAGACTTACCCACCTTTTCCGACCCGGCTACTGCTTTATCAAATCATTCCTTTTCTTCTAGGAAGTCAGAGTAAGAAAAGCGATAACTTACCCTTCTTAGTGAGAGAAAGAAATTGTGAGCAAAGGCTTGAAGTCGAGCGTCTTCATCAAGGAGAAAAGGCTGTTTTCCAGCAGACGCAGTGTTGGTTCACATATAGAGAATAGGCGCGTATCGCGGTAGTCTTCGCGTACGATTAAGAAAGCGGGCTCTCGAAGACCGTCTATCCGTGTTAATGAAATCCATGTTGTGAAACAAAGGTATACTTCTATTTTGACTACTTTATTTTTATTCCATTCCGCCCTCATCTCTAATGAGCTCAACTTTAGCTACTTCACTAAATAACTCAACACTAAAGAACGAAGTGCTCGACTGTTTGTACCTATCCCTATCCTACCACTCTGGAGTTGCGGGTTCAAGGTATTCGCCAAAGCTCGTAGAAAAAAGCAAGTCAATACAGAGCTTTTCCTAATTGATTTTTTGGATAAACAAGTACAAGTAATTGATAGAATTCCAAATGGAATTAGTGTTAGTAATTTCTTTGCAGCAGAAGGAACTAAAGTCAAATCAAGCTCTTGTCCGTCTAATGTTCCTTCTTCTGGGACTCCTCCATTGGACCTTTACCTATACAGTTGTTCTTTCCCCGCACACTTTGGTGCCTTTTCCTTCTTCAAATCTAGCCTTCCTTGTTTCAAAAATAAGCTACTGTGCCATTAGGCGCTTGGTTGTTCTGTCATTAGGCTTCGTACCTCTGTGATCTTTGACTTTAGTCGAACTACATCCATCCCTAACGGCCTATCATGGAAAACAATTCAATTCTCTAGGACCGATTTCCCCATGTACTACGACTCTGCTACTTCTGCCTATTTTGTTCTTGGTAAGGCCTTTCTAGTTTATCTATACACTTAGACTAAAAGGGGAGTGAGTGGGCAATTAACAGTTAGCCTCTTCTTGCTTCTTGATGAGCTGGAGTCCTAAGGAAGCTATCTTTGGCTGCTGGCGCCGAGGGGAGGTCTTATTTTTGGCTTTCTTTCTCCGGGAGTTGATCAGGATATAGGTTTTTTTCTCTCTCTCGCTGTCTGTAGAACTTTTGTTAGCAAAAGCTTTGGTCTTAAATTCGGTAGGAGTAAGGGAGCAAGGTATCGTAAGACTCAATCGTTAAGATATAGGATATTTGGTTTCTGCTCAGCTCTTTATCTTCCTTTCTTTCCTTGGGTGGGGCTTTGGATTGATTATTAGCACCAAGTTGTTTGCTCATTCAAAGTCCCGTAGGAGAGAAAGAGAATAGGGGGATCGGATCATTCCAATGATAGAAGGTCGGCTCCCTTTCGCTTAAACTTCCTTTGCCTTTTCAGGTGCGCCCGCTCTGGGAAAAACCAGCACGTCTCGTCTTACTTCGAGCGCGGGTATGAACAGGCCGGTAAAATGACTCTCCCGTTAGCCTGGCGGGCTGCGCCTAGGCCGGCGCAGTAGTTGTCGAAATCTGCCGCGACTAGCGAAGTGGAGCAAGAAGCGTTCGGTCCGGTCCCGCTTTCCTTAGTTCGCTGAATCTCTCGTACGAACCGAGAAAGAGCAGAAATGCAAAGAGATATACTTTTTAGCTGGAATCAATTTCAAGACGTTCAAAGCCCCGATCCTATTCCGACCTCGATATGTGGAATCGTCTTGCGCCATATGTACTGAGATTGTTCGGGAGACATGGTATAAACCTGCTAATACTGCTTTCTCCGGGTCTAATGCGTCATCTTTTCGAAAAGTCAAAGAAAGCTTCAAAGAATTCGTCCTGGTTCAATCATGAGGAGGAATTGCCTCTTTCGAAGAGCCCCTTTTAATCACGAGATTTTCCCCACTCTCCACGGGGCAGGCGCGATGGAATTGCCGTTGTCATCCCCTCGTTTGACTTCTTTGACGGCTCCTGCTACTCCAAAATCAAATGGGCTGATACTCTTCAAGCGTCCTTATTCAAACTTCCCGGAGCCGCAACTATTGCATTAGCTGGGGCTGCTGTCGCTGATATTTGTAAGGGAGGAGTGGTTCTCTAACTGGCACTGGATGAAGCCGCCCAAATCTTGTGGGCAATCAGGAACTCATAGCTCATTAACAAAGAGGGAAAGAAGAACTCACCTCTCACTTGATGTATGGGTCCACGGGAAGGGATGGATCTCGGTCCCGGAAGCGGGCTATCGATCACATTCGATATCAGGGCTTTCTTCTGTTGGAGTCTTATCCCCGCCCTAGCTTATTCTTCTCTTTCTTCGGCAGGCAGGATCGAATGAGGATGATGGGGGGATGCTCGAACAAGGCGGGCTAGGCTAGGTGAGGAAATCATGAGAGCGAAGCGAGCAGGCGCTAGGCCTGCATTCCCGCTCTAGCAAAGAGTCTCCGCCCGGAGCTAGGTGGAAAGGGAGAAGTTGACCATGAATCAATCTCTTTAAGTCAATTTGGCCACAAGGGACCTGACGGCTTTGAAGAAAACGAATTAAGGGGTTTGATCGAGACTTACCTTAATGATAAGAAGGGTGCTCAAGTGAAAAAGAAGAAAAAATCGTACTATCGTCCACAGGTTAATTATGTTGTTTTAACAATGCTGGGGCCTTGCTTGACCTACCAGATACGGGTAGCAGATTCTATTTATTCAGTGGAAGGTCTCGGAGAAGAGCGAGGAAAGAAAGGGGAATTCGCAAACAAAGGAGGGGCAAACAGGAGAAAAGCGAAAAGAGATCATAAAAGGAAACTCACACTCTCCCAACCAAAGAAGACAAGAGCGTTGGCAGCTAGGCTCAATATTGGTCTCAGTCAGTTAGGAGTTCCATTGATGGAGTTCAGTATACTACCTCTTGCCCCGGTCTTGTATCTGCCATGTGCTCACTCGGCGCTTCAACCAGCCGCTCCCTTTCGAGGCAGCTAACTGATAGCCTGACTGTCCTATGTTGTATGCCCCTCCCTGGAATTGAAGGAAGTCCGCAGAAAGAGAAAGGAGAGTTGACGCGTACCTTAAGAGATGAAGCGAGAAGCTATTCGGCCATCAGAGTACGATTAGTTGGAACAAATAGTGAGAAATACTTCCTTCTCCTTCTTTATTACAGAAAACAGATCTGTCGTTAAGTCCGGCTTGAACCAACCCCGAGCTGGCAGAAGTGTAATTGCTTCCTGATCCGGAAGTAACCTTTTCCTTTCCTTGGGCAGTACCTCCCAACAAGATTGATCCCTTTGGATCTTGGTCCATGATGGCCTTTTTATTTATTTTGACGATTGGATCTCTCTATAAGAAAAGATTAACGACGGCCAAAGGATTGAAAGTTCACTAAATCCAAAGGGAAGGCCATAGTGCAAATCATGTGGATGCTGAAGTCAAGATGCGGTGGCGGCCAGTCCATCCTAATCAATTTCTGGTTTGAAGATAGATTGCTCCTTGCTCACTTATAGGCGAAATAAGAAAGAAAAAATAGAATCAGGCTTTCAAAGCAAAAGAAATAAGGTTCGGGCTAGCCCGACGGTAGAGTCCTTACCCAGCTATCGACGCATTGGCTCTTTTCCTTACATCAAAGTTCTCTCTTAATTGAGTAATCTGTTGCGGAAGCTGTGCGCGTGTCACGATTGGTAGTGGGAGTCAGAGACAACCTCACATTATTGTTTTCTTGCTGCCTCCGGTGGCATCGATTAAAGAAAGGTTTTCACTAGCCCTTTCCGCTTAAGTCTTTATTGAAGTAACTGCCCAGAAAATATTTTTTAATAAAATAGTTGGCCCCTAATCTATGTAGAAAGAGTGGATGAAGCCCCTATGGATGGGATGCTACCTACAGAAAGGCTAAAGCGTGTGCTGCTAGTTGCGATGGGTGGGGGCACTAAAGGCTCTCGTGCGCCATTACTGATCAGTCTGCTGTGTCTGCCTTCCATTGCTCATATGCCATTCCTTCTCCAATTGATTCAAGTACGGATTGGACGAGACTCTTTCTGGCTTCGGGCAATCCTCTAGACATTCCTTTATGCGTATGCGGAGATTTCATTTATTCTCTTCAGAGAGTTCTATGCTCCCTGTCCCCCTTTTCACAGGATCTTTCTTTTGTCCCCGGGTCGATCAAACTATCAATATCTGAAGTCGATTCGTCGAGTCGAGACAGGTCGGGACTGGGTTTTGCACTCTTTCCACTGGTTTGACCGGTTAGACGACTGGCTAAGGGATTTATCCCCGATCTCTTTGAGTCTCTACGCCAGTTCGTCAACATATTGACTCACCTCTCCGCCCCTTGGCTGTTAACCAGAAGATCGGCATATCTGTTATTCTATCTCCAATCCTTTGCACAACTATGAAAAGGGTGAGATTTTGGAATTACTTTCTATTTATAAACGAAGCTTTTTAGAAACTTGACTCTCGCGAGTAAGAGATTGACAAACCTTTCTACAGAAATGCAGGTTTAGCCTTAGCCGTCTCCTTCGGAATACAGATATGGGTTGGGTTCTGGTCCCGATTCTCAGGTGTCCTTCTTACGAGGGAATCATCGTGCTTTGATGTGTGCACTTGACCGAGTTATTGATGTGGCGAAGGGCTGCGTGCCGGAGCGCCTTCTAGGGTTGGGTATTCCCCACCGGGCCTTCAAGGGGCAATCCAAATAGGCTATCGTCATTCACTTTAGAGCTAGACTAGAAAAGCTAACTCTGGCAATCCACTTGCAATCCTTATTCGAAGTCAAAGAAATAAGGCTTCGGAGAGTGAGTGTACATGACGTGGTGGCTTCTTTCGTGCTATCTCTTCGGTGTAGAAAAGAACAACCCTATCAATCAATCCGATGACCCCTTAGCTTAGCTCCTAGAAAATGGACTTCCTATCGTTCTCCATATTATACTGGTTCCTAGTATGAAACATCATTGTCTTATACTCTTGACGAGTCCGGTCAATCATTGTTCCATCTATCTAGTTATCCTCTTAGTAGATATTCTATCTGGTTCTGGTTCAGAGAATAGATATGTTCAGCGCTTGGTATTGGAAATAGCGGAAGTTCACGCTTAGCAAAGGCTAGGTAATCAAACTCCTACATTTATAGGGCCCTAGCTGGTGTTGAAGGAATAAGCCCTGCTAGAATTAGAATAACTAATGCAGGTAGCTCTAAAGGAGAGGTTCTTACCGTACTGCCTCAATCACCTCCTTCTTTAAGGAGATAAAAGCTGCATACATTTTATGAATAGAAGGTGGTTATCCGCTTTTTAAAGGAAGAAAGACCCGATGCAGAACTCTATTTCTTAGGTTCGTAGGAGGAGCCTTATGTCGTAGGCCCTTGCCCAGTGAACTATTCAATCATAAGTAATCCAGTAGAAGCGGAGAAGAATTGGCATCAACTGATACTCTGTCTCTTCTCGAAGGAATTGAATCGGAGTAGTACCAATGAAAGAAAAAGCTATACCGATTAACGATATAGCCGGACCTTGAACTCTAACTCATTTCCGATTTAGTAGAGCCCTTCCGCATAATCCTTACTTTTCGTGTGCCACATGAGTAAAGAAACAGCTATCCTCTTCCCTGTTGGAAGAAGGCTATCTCGGCACGAGGCCTTAGAAATTGTAGATTTGCTTGGGTCCAGGGCTCTGCCGATGGCCAGATAGGCGAAGCGGTTCACCACTACTCTGCTTCCAGATTTCTTTTAGTAGACTAACCTATTCATATGAATGAAGAAATGAATGCCTCTTTCACAGCTAATCTCTTCATGCTGATATTTTCTGTTTCGTCGATAGCATTTTATAGAGGGAAAAGGAGCACTGCAATACTCTAGTTCTCGTCCTGCCTTCCCAACAGGACAGACAGGTTTGCGACTTTCGGAGTTTAGCAGCCGGCTTTGATCGTTCTATTACCGGCGTTGGATCTATACACAGATAGGTCGTCCTATCCCAGCATTCCGCTTCTTTCATATAGACCAACGATAGCCGCCGTCTTGTGGTCTCTAGGAGAGTGACGGCAGCGGCGATACCGCCAGTTTCACTCAAAGCTGCTGGAACGAGAGCTCTTTTATCTCCGATTCCTTTCCGCCGAACTACCTTTCCCTGAAAGAATAGCTACACCGGGACTTCTGAATCTGAGCGTACTGTAATCTGCTTCAGGAAGTGCAGTTGAAGTAGAGTCGGTAAGCGTTGATGAATGTGACTTGTCCCCCGAGCCCGGGGCTAGCGCCAGTTCAGAGTCAGAGTCTTCCCCGTTGGCCAGTCAGAAGATGAGGCAGCGCCCTTTTTCCTATTTATTGACCGCGGCTGATAGATCCTGGTCTATATCGTAGTCTCTGGTGGCCTCTTAAGAGTCTGATAAAGCTGCCCTCCCATCGGAAAAGACAAAGAAAGGACGGACTACACCTTTCTTTATCGATTGGCTTCATGTTACGCTGCTTCCCACTCTGTCTTCTACTAATAAGATAAGAGTGGTGACCCCATATAGACATACCTTTAAGGGAGGCTGTCTCCATACGGGAATGGTTTCTCCTTCCACCGAACTCTAAGCGCTAGTTTTTCCTAGTCAAGTTAATCTATTCCTTTTTTTGGCGACTAATCGCTAACCGGAACTGAACAACAAGCAGGGGAAGAGGCATCAGCCGCAGAAAGTAATTGAATCGGGGAAGTTGCGAGTTTTCGCTATCCCCAGACAGAACTTTTCCTTCTTCAAGATAGCGGGTGAAAGAAAGAATGAAACAGTTCAAGGAGAAAGCTTTGAATCACAAAGATCTTTTCTAGAGAAAGAGACCCCTAGAAGGGAATCTTCCATGAGGGTCGTTGGATATGCATAAAGAAAGTAGGCTAAATCCAAGGTTGGCCTTTGACCCATCTCTTGTGGATCGGTATATCCCTTAGTAAATTACTGAATAAGGCTTAAAGAAAGGGGAGGTTTCATAGCTCTAGCTTGCTGCGTCAACTGGCCCTTCGTCATCCTTTCTGTGAGGTAGCTTGTCTCCTCCAGCTTGTCTGGTTAATGGGGCTCTCTATGAAAAGATTCAAGAAGTCACTAAGGGGTATTAGTGACGAGCTGTGAAAGGAGTTGCTCTCTTTCTCTTCCTTTACACAAGTCCATGCACCTACAGCTCGATCTACTAGCGCTCTCTTCGATCCTTCCAGGTCAAGACCTTCGCTTGTTTTGTTGACCACTTTTCGAAGAGCGACCTTTCATCCTTTCCATCTCCCACCCATGCATGATGCTTACGTCCTGTACTGAAAATCATACCAATTCAGATTGAGGAGCAACACCAAGAGCGGCAAAGCATAGAATGTGGGGTTGATAAACTCGTTTTCGAGAGGTTTCAAGATACTCGCCTTCATTCCATCCTCTCCCCTGCTTATCCGGAGTGGTTGAACTGCTTATGTCCGGAGTATATGATATGGTGGTTAGAATAAGTAGGTTTCATAAAGCGAGCTTGTATGCGCATTTCATTCTTCTATCTTTAAACCAATCCCCTTCCCGAGATGACGTAAGGTAGTTGGAAAGGAAGTAGGCAAGGATCGTTTGCTAGAATGAGCTTGAATAGGGCTCCCTTCACTATCAATCAGCTAGAGATATGCTGCTCTAAAGACATTAGGGGAGTTCATTCGAAGGGGGATTCAGGTCGCAAGGTGGGCCACTGATCAGTTGGTGGGACAGTAGACGGTGTTTGAAATAACCATTGTTTGCCGAAATGGAATAAGAGAAGAAAGATCGTAGCGTAGAAAAGAAAGAACGTTTTGATTCGAGGCGGATCCCTTTTTGTTTGTCTTTACGGGTTGAGTAAACAAAAGAAATGAAAAAGCTTTCTCGTTATTTTTAACACACTCTAATGACAAAGCGTCCGTGTACCTTAGTACAAGATCGAAAAAGATGCATTTCTTAATGAACGATAGCGCTATAGGATCGGTTTCTTTGATCAATAGAACAGGAAGAGGAGCTAGCCTGAATGAATCGAATAGATAGAACGATGCACGAGTTATTTGAAGCCTTTCTTGACTACTTTACAAGAAACTTTGAGCGGGAGACAAGGGGCGCTCCCGCAGGGTCCCGATGCCGCCATCTCAGGAAGCCCCACCGCAGGGTCCCAATTCTCCTGCACTCTCAATAGTTGCTCAAGAAACGGGGGAACCTTCTTTCATAATAAGATATGAGAGTATGGAGGCCTCTATGGTCAATCGAATAGGAAAGCTCGAAAGGGAGAATAGCATTTTTATCCGGAAAGGGGGAGTATTGGTCAGAAGTCAAGACGGCACTCAACAATTGTGCCTCTCAGAATATTTATGGTTACTTGAATTCGAGAACAGAGATCTCGGAGAGAAAACAAACATTCATGTTATTCTCTCTTTCAAGTAATTCTCTCTCAGCATCCTGCCTTGAGGTCTCTCGAGCCTACAATCCTACCGAGTCCTTTATAGACTTCTTTTCCGAGAAGCGAGACGCACTGGACGAAAACCCCGAATGGGGCCCGGCAGAGAAAGACAGAAAGGAAATCCAGTTCGTTGAGCAAGTCAAACAAGATCTTAGAGCACGGGGGCACGAGTCTAGCTATATTCGAAAACTTATTGGGTCTGAAGAAGGGGGTTCTTAAGTATGGATGTAATGAAGGAATAGCGAATACGAAAGAAGCAGTAAGCTTTTCAAGCGCGTAAGAGACTGACATGAGAGCAGAGGCAAGTGAATCCGAAGGGCGGTCAACCGTCTCTGGAATTGGAATTGCTGCCTTTATCGCTCATACGAAGCTACGGAAACTGCTTACGACTAAGGGGTGTTACCAGAAAGAAAAGATCTTATTCGTGGTGGGAAGGCAAGAGAGCTAGTTGTGTACGCTTACAGTCGACTTACTTTCATTCCCCGCCCCCCTGCCTTTATGTTAAGCTAAAGCCCTTCTCGTCGATCCTTGGCTTTCAGTTCTGTTTCAAGGTCTTCATATTAACATGTGACCTAACTAGGAAAGCGTTAGTTCAGTCAAGCCTTCCGTTCTCCGATTCAAGCTGTCCTTTCTTATGGTATAGAGCAGGGAATGTTCTCTTCTTTCTCTTCCCGTCTCCGGTTCTACGTCCACTAGATGTATGTATGTGAATAAGATCCAGCCACAGCCTAACTAATAAAGCCGGGAGTGAGTTAAAACAGCGAATCCAAAAAAGCCAAGACAGTTGATACTGATTCTCTCCCTCAGTCCTTTGGGACAGCCGAGACCCGGTCTTGAGGCTTCAAGGAAGCCGGCGAAGAGGACTAACTCTTTTTGCCTGAGAGTTCTTCTCCCGAGTTGGAGGGTTTTTCTATCTAATATGAGAGATAATTATAGCTGCTAGTTTCTTTCCGGATAGGCGAGAGTGAGAGTTTCGCTCTTCTTTATGTTATGGAAGAGAGCGGCTTTCGGTTCCAGTTATTGGTATCGACCTACTTCGTTAGTGCCGGATGGTCAAATTGGTATGAACATTTTGAAGCGGGAGGGAATTCTTTCTAAAAAGCGTTAAGGGTTCTCCAAGGTGCCTGTTTGAAGCAAATGGCTACTTCTCAACTAACTGGAAAAGTAATCTCACAGGTCAAGTCAAGCTTCTAAACCGTTAGTGAAGTGTCGGGAGATGCGTACAGTTTCGGCACTCGAAAGAAAAGCCACTTCTTTCATTCCGCATACACAATAAAATCAATGAGACTAATCCGATCTTTCAACCTCACCTCAATGGCACATGTTTCCGACGGAATTATAGAAGGACAAATGCCAGGAATGAGAGCAGCAAAAGCGGAGAGAAAGAAGACCTCACCCCTCTAATCCCACACCTCTCTCTGTATTCGATTTGACTGGTTCCCTCAACTATCGATTGAGAAATAGAATGAATATAGTGATGTTCGAGATCACTGCTGCATTGGATTGATTACAAGTAGGCTATATTCTGGCTCGTTGAGACCTCTAAAGATCGAGGCTAGGATGATTCCGGGGTTTCGGTCCATATTACAGCGATCGGCTCAACCCTTAGGGTCCTAGTACACCTAGGAGGAAAGGTATGATCGACTGAGAGGTTCGGAGACGCTCATTAGTAAGGGGGAGGTACGTAGTGCTCGCATTATGAAACCCATGTTGATACCACCCCATCCACTCATGAATGCAGGTATGAAGTACACTCTTGATAAGCATTAAGCATAAGCGGATAAATCAATAAAAAAAGATAATCAATTTCTCGCTTTAGCTCTTTCTCCCAATCAATCGCACCTTGGTGCACCGTCTTTCTTTGCTTACATTCCCTCGGGCTAGCTAGGTTCAGTTCCTACCTTCCGACTCCACAACACAATGTTCAGGCGTGCCTTCTTGACTTGGCTACTTCAAAAGCAGGTGATTGGATGATTCTTCCATAGATCTTTATTGTTACTTACTTCAACACTTCAACACTCTTGGATTCTAATGTACGCTAAGCTAAAATGTTCACTTCTGCTCTCTAGAAGTATCCAACGCGGCCTTCTCAATTTCACTTCATGTTGATTATATGTTGTAAGTCATCAGGCTCAACCACTTTCTTACATGTCACAGCATTTGCATAGTTGTTGTAATACAAGACAAAGTTTTTGACCCCCATCTCTTTTGATATTTATTATCAGGTAAAAGGGAATGAAAGATATCTCTAAGATAGTCAGAGGGGATAGGTTGTTCACCAAAGTAAGAACGGTAATGGTCATCAAAGTCTAAATGGTCGAGTGATGGGGGCCTTTCAGCTTCGTATGGAGCAATAATCTTTCTCTTAATTCGATTATTTATTATTACAAGTGGATGGTCCATATTAATAAAGACCTCTGTATATATATCTTGAACTATTCTTACGTTAGGCGAAGTAGTTATAAAATTATCATGTACCGTATATATGGGTGCATTTTGACTCAATAATGATTCTACTACTTTCATGGCAATGTATGCATCCTTCTGATGAATCGCGCATGCTGAGGATTGAGTCTTTCGCTTATCCCTCTTCGTAGTAGGTACACTGAGAGTAACCCGTCGTCTCTTTTTGCTATCCCCCAGACTTCTTTTGTAAAAGACATAGAATCCTGTATTGTATCGAAATAGGGTATACTGTAGACAACAGCTTTATCCATTGCCGAACAAAACCTGCTAATGATGCTAATCAACTCCATCAAATTGACTATATCTGGATATTTCTTGTTCCAAAATGCATTGCTAAGTTTAGCGAGATTATAGCTATCCTTTCGACTTAGCAATTTCCCTTATTTATCCCGTCTATCCTTTTCCATGCTGATCAATGTCTTCCCATATATCAATGGCATGAATAGACTTTTTATGAGCTTTCTATCTAGCCTAGATTCAATGATATCCATCTTGAACTGATTTGTTGATGCCCTTAAACTCATTGAGCAAGTACATGTATACATCTTTCTTTCTTGTATTTGACCATCACAATCAGGGCGTTTTCCTATCCATTTCTTCGTTAAGAAATAAATAACTCATGATCTGAAAAGCACTCGCAGCGGCAGAAGCCTATTCTATTCTTTAACTCTATCGTGACGTGACACAGGACCTTGGCTATGAACTGATATGGATCACTAGCTCCATTAGCGAAGCTTATTAAACCCTCATCAGAAGCATAGATAAAACTCTCGTTTTCCTTATACTATATATAGAATATAATAATTAGAGCATCATCATAAAGATCGAATTGATTCGGCTGCAGAAGATGCAATTATATCCTTTTCCAACTCCAACTTGTTCTTTCCTTCTTGATACTGGTTGCTTCCTTCTTGAGGATTGTTGGCAAAGACTATTCAACTTCTCGCTAGATCACGCTCATGAAAATGCAAGATACCAGAGCGTTCTACCACTCATTAAATAAGTATAAGTAAAGGCAGATAAAATACATAATCCTCGTATGCGGACGCTAGCCCGATTATGAATTCTTCATACCTAGCAACCTTGAATTCCTTTAAAAGAACATCAAGTGTACATCTTTCCTTTATAGCCGGATTCTGTTAGTTAGCACTACCTCAGAAGGTCGTAGGCTTCTTTCAGATTCACGTGTGCTAGTATTCCAGGCGCTATGAACATAGCCCTGCTTTTTCGAAAGTATCACGATTATTCACTCCAACATCCTTCCCTTGATTCACAATCCTTGCATCTGAAGCTTATTCAATATAAAGCACATATCCTTAACATTTCCAAAATGGCATTCTATATTGAAATGGCTTAGGTCATGGGATGATATAAGACTAAACCAATTATATATATCTAACGTAGGACTGGGCAATTGAATAGCGCCTTTTTTCTTTTTGTCAGACTCTTCCTTAGCACTGTTCAGGTGAATGTAATCCAGCCTCAGGTACCAGCAGAATTGCCATTTCCTTCTTCCCGAGCCAATAAAGTGGAATTGAATTGATCTGATCCTGCTGAGTCAAAGAGCATTAGCTTAAGCTTCTCGTATTCCCTTCCCCCGCCATAATAGCACCACCTAGCTTCTAAGCATCGGAATATAATAGTAGTAGCACATATCTGTATTTAGTAAGTCCGGGATAATGAAACCTATGATCAAGTTGATGACCTAGCCTAGCGACATCCATCCCTTGTCTCCGACCGGGAGATAGAAATGACTTCATGCGCTACTTACTAATCTCCTGCCCTAATAGTTGTGGGCTATGTAATAGCGCATTACCAACTAACTAATCAAAAACATAGTCACCCTCAATTAACATCGAGCCTCAAACGAAGATGAAAGAAATCAGTCGTACTATCCTATCTCGATTCCTATATTTTAATTACCAGCATAGAAAGGATCTGGTCCTTTCCATTAATAGATCTATCCGAATTGAAATGGAATCCTCATGAGAAAGAAGTGATCCATACCATTTCTTATATAATCAACAATATGAGAATCGAAAGCTAATTTCTACCCCAGTCGAAGAAGGATCTTTTGCTTACGGTGACCTGTTGGCTACGAATTACTAAGTAGCAAAAATAATGGGTCGAGCATTATCGATCTAGGCCGTTAAGGGCAAACCTTTTGGCTCTTCGAGCGCCTGTCTGAAAGGAAGGATGCCTATGGTGTATGCCATCCCCGGTGCATCTGCTCTCGCTTGTCCTATCATGCGCGTTCTTTCATTCGTCAGTATGGGTAGGTAGAGTCCTTTGCTCGTATGCTTGGCATTACTATAGTAGCACCCTTGTAGTGCACATGAAACGCCCACGGTGATCAAAACTCTTCCTTCTCTGCTGAACTCTCAATTGATTGGCGCATGAAAGAAGCGGAGCATGTACGCGACGATCAAACACTTGCAAGCTGCCTTGATCCGTCTTCCTAGATGCGACGCGCTATATCAATTGCCCAATGATGCTCTACTAAACATAAACAAGGGCGTTTCCGTGACACAAGAGATTCACGACTCTAATCCAAAAGTGGCCATAAAAGGCGCTATTTTGTTTAGATACTTTTTGGAAAGTTAGTCGCCCCTATCATCAATAATTCCCAGTCATGGCTGGTCCATGCCCAATCATCCTAATGGAAAAAAGAAAGCTTCGATCAATCTGAATGACCGTCTTCATTATCGTGCGCAATTAACATAGCGCCTAGGCTTCCAGTTGGCTACTGACCAAGTCAGAACTATTGATCAGCAACATCTGAGGTGGAGTATCCTTTTGCCATCTCTTTCCTTCGCTTCAGCCAAGGCCTAGTTGAAAAAGATTAGCTCCGCGTTATCTTTGTTCGTGCCGTCTGTCTATAATGATTGATGAATCATAAAACTTTATCTTATTCCCCCACTCATGAAACCGGAAAAAGCGGTCGAGATCGGCAATTCATTATGTTGGAGCCTACGTTCCGAGCATTTTCTGGGAGTAGCTCACTTTCCTATCTGATTCTCAACATTTGGCTCTTTAGTTGTCTTCGTTGCTCCTCTGCCTCTGGTGTAGTTATCCTCTGTTTTTATTCCCACGTCCACGTTGACTTATTAGTGCTTGCTTGAGTATAATCAATGTGAGTGTTTTCTTCCTCGGGGAGGGGACCTCTGTTGAACAGCCGTCGCCACTGCGAGTGCCTCTCCTCCCCGGGCCATTCCTCATGCTGAACAGGCTATAGATGACCCGTTAGATTCTGTATTTGGAAATTACTTTCGTCGCAGGACGCGCTTTTAACTTTCTGACTTTCTATCCGGGTAGAAGTGCTCGCATCGACTTGAACAAGAGAGTTGCGGAAGAATAAGTTGCGAGACAGTATTCACCACGCACGCCATATCGAGGGCCGGATAAGGCATTCGGGGCAGGGAGAAAAGATCCTATCGCTACTTTGATCTTTCACTTCACTTTTCTATCCGGAAAATGAGGAGTCTCTTAGCGGAAGCCGTTACGTCAGCTTAACCAATTCTCCGTGCTAGCAGATTAGTCTCATCCTGGGCGACCTACTCTCCTCAGCAGTTGCTGCCGCTAGCGGTAGTCCCTTATGCCTACTCCACTCTCCAAATCCAATCTATCCGGCTGCTGCCCTCATAACAGTAGGGATGGATGAGTTTCGTATCATCAATAGAATCAGTTCATTCTAGAGGCTTGTGAGCAATCTCAGTCAGCGTCTGCAAGCATGCAAACTGAAAAAAATGACTGGGGTAATGCGTATTTAGTGAGTCCAGCACATTCGGTATTTGGCTCGCCTACGCCGATCTTCTGTCCCATTCAGTCGGGACGTTCTTTCTTACATCATTCGTTGTCATTTCCATTTCATGTTCACAGCACCGCACCGGTAGACTCGACTCTTTGAAAGCGCAAGGGGAGATGACATGAGCTTAGAGGAGTCGAATTTAGCCCCCCATATTCGATGCAGGGGACTTCTCTCGTCAGCCTAAAGCAGGCACAGAGGACTATACTATTACGAAATTTCCTATCTAAATAAGGTAGTTTGAAAGCCAAGAAGAAGGACTGACTTCGCCTTCGCGGATCTAATGGCAAGGGAATCATAAGAGTGAATAACACTTTCCCGGGATAGAACTCTCAGGATGAATGGCAGGGGCGGGGGATTGAAAATCTCGTTTGAGTAGGTGAGAAGTATCCGGCTTTCATTCGATTTGTTGTGGATTGGATGATGGAAAGCAAGTAGGGCCGGTTGAACATGCAACGCGAAGGGCATAGCTATGTAAACGCAAGGTTTGCTCCAGCCGGAAGGATGATCCCAGACCTGTCTGACCTACCATTAGCTTTGCTAAAGCAGTACTCCCAGGTAAGGACAGGTGGCATAACGCAGTCCTCATCGATGTGGTGTCCAGTCACAACCTAAATAATCAAAATATTCTCCAAATACTAACGCCTCGCATAGATGATTATCTCGTTTTCTTCTTCTTACTCGAACTAGAACGGATATAGAAAGTGTGAAGCGAGTAGGGTTTCTCTTTGAGTTCTTGATATTAAGATTTGTAGCCCATTCTTCTTTCTTTTATTGTAGATGTTCTAGAATAGAATACAGGGAAAGCCTTTTATTAAGACTAGGAGTTTGAGGTGACGTTCACTCAAGAGTGGAAAAAAAAGCTCGATTGCTCAGTTTCATTTTTTTGGCTACTTGAATGGTTGAAGAAAAGGGATTCAATGCTTGAAAGGATTCTTGCTTAGGGCTAGGAAAAAGCTTACCTGACAGAGTGGAAAAAAAAGCTCGACCGTTAGGGAGAGGGCTTATGTAATAGCGCGTGTGTCGGGAGAGGAAAGTAGCTTGGCTCGACTGAAAGGAGAGGGGGGTGGATGATCCTTTCATGCATCTTGCCTCCGACCATGACCTTCCTGGATCACGACAGGGTCTGACAATCGGAGAGTATAGCCCTGGCACCTGATCCGTGGCTCGAAATGCCTAAGAAAGAGATAATGTCACTTTCTTTAGTTTAGCAGCCGATATAGTCCGCATTCTTAGCTGATTCCAGAATCGCTATTCTTTTTGATACGAAAAAAAAGAAGCAACAGTCGAGAAACCGAAGCAGAAACGGATTCAATAGCGGCAGAGTCGTGAAAAGCAAAGGATCCGAAGGAGATTCAACTTCCCCTGAGCTTGAGCGAGGAAAGAGAACCGAAGTAAGTGTGTGTTGTAATGTGTATTTTCATTTCACTTCTTTTCTTGGCTTTATAAAGCTTTCCCATCGAGAACAGGATTGGCAATGGCTAGTGAAGAGCTGAAGAAAAGCGATTGACTTTACCCCCGGAGATGCGGACTTTCTCGCCAGCGATCGATAGCTTTCAAGAGGGGCAGGGCAATCAGGACTGGGAACACCCGCTAGAGCTCAAAATAGGCGCTTTGTTAGGAGTTTGTTTACAGGGATAAGCCGTTCCGTTGTCTCCGAGTCAGGTTCTGTCCCCAAATCGTCTGTTGATCCGTTGGAGTTTGGGGTTTCATACTGTGAGGGGTTTCCCGGGAGTTGATCCGTCCATCGTAGTTGAAGACTAAGCAAATACATCAACAACGCTAGGAGCTTCAAGATAATCGAATTAGTCAATCAAATAGGGTGGATGTAATTCATAACGCGCCAAACTCACTACAGACCTTGGGACATAGGGACGATCCGAATAGGGCAGCCTCAGGAAAAGTCTTGCTTTCTTCAATTGGATCAATAGGCTCGAGAGACCTCAAGTTTCTATCTTTTGGAGGTCAGATCGATCGAATGGAATTCATGGGCTCAGCCTAAGGTAAGGGCCTTGAGCAGTGAGCAAGGAAGGACAATCAAGTACAGTCGAAATCAGGTCGCAAATGAGAAAGATCTTCTGTGTTCAGAAAAGGTTATGGTTACACAAAAGAGATCCCCGAGCAAGAAGGATGAATCCGCATCCCTCCCTTTCGTATGCAAACCGGCGCTGCTTCAAGGCTTCTGTTCACATCTTCATCTGCCGATGATTCCTATCATAAGATAGCGTAATCCAAACCTTGAACAAAAGAAGGGCTCACCCTTCCCCCCGGGGCCATTTCACTTCTGTCCCATAATCTTACCTTTCCTTTTCATGTGCGGCCAAGCCTTCACATATAGTGTGTTCGTGCCCTTGCCTCAGCCCCGTCAGTCATTTGCGTCTTCTCTTCGTTCGTTTCCGGCTTCGACGCGCATCTCTTTCCTTTGTTTATTGTTTCTCGACCTAGTTCCCCATTCGGGCTTTCTAAACTTACTTGATAGATCGTGTCAATAAAAATTACATCCACCCAACACTTAACTGAAAGTAAAGTCCTTATTTGATTTAGCTGTTCTCGAAAGGGAAGACTTTGATCCGAAGCACGACTGTGAAATAAGCAATTGTTCATGTGAGTTTTAATTATCCATTCGAAAAACCGAAAGAGTGAAACCCGGGAAAGCCAGTTGATGCTTTTGAGCCTGCCACAACTCATGTGCTAGAAATGATGAGTGGAATGCATTTTATACTGGGGTGTATTTGTCAAATTGCAAATCTTTTGAACCCCCTTCATCAATCAGGGTGATTATAAGGCCTTCAATCGAAACCTGAATTACAGTAAGCCAACCGGCTCATAAACATGCCCGCTAATAAAACAGCCTTCTCTTCATTACATCCACCCGATTAATTGTTTGTGATCTTTCCGCCCGGGATTGTTGTTCTCTTGTCAAGGAAAGACTAAGTAAAGGCAGACAACGAGGCGAAGATAGCAGACTTGCCTCGAGACAGAAAGATAGCATAGGGGCATTGCTCCGGGCTAGTGTTGTAGTTGAGCCCGACTCCTCCGCTTGGCGAGCTCCTCTTTGCGGAAAGCGTTCAGACTTTTCCTTGTGCTGCTTCTAACGTTATTAGTCTAGTCTGCTTGTCATGACTTTGCGTCTGTGTCATACACTTTTTTAGAAACAAAGAGAGAAAAAGGCGGCTACAGGCGCTATGTTAATTGCCGTGAGCCCACCATCGAATCGAAGCGCCATAAGGATCTCGTTTGAAACTCATTGCTTATCTTATAAAGAAATATCGGATTGGAATCTCAGACTTACATACCACCGAAATTGAGAACATACTCAAGGGCTTGTATAAATAAAGTGGGGGCTTTGTATACCGTGGTTGACTAGGTCTAAGTAGTTATGTTGGAGAACAGCTATTCCACATCTAGGTGGATGTGTGCAGCGACCTGCTGTATGGTCAACCCTCCCGGTAATATCAAATCTTGGGCGCTAGTCAGGAACAAAGCTGAAAGCTTATTTATTCAACATTTCTTCCTTGAAAGAGTCGAACGCCAAGTCTCCCAAGCGTTCTTCCATGTTATCGGTATCCAACCCCCGTAACCCCCGAAAGAAAAGCCACGAGAATGGCCAAGGGCAGGACGGAGCCCATACTGGATATATATTCCGTTATTAAGGATCCATGAAGATTGAAAAAAAAAAAGAAGTTCCGCCCGTGTAAGTGGACGACGCTTTACGTGATCAAATAAATGGGATGTTTGGGCGTTAAAGAAAGTAGCTGTCTTATCTTAAAATCTTTCTAGTAGGATAAAAACAGCGCTCCTAAATGAAGCCTTTGATTTTGAGAAGGCGGGAAGAATAACTTCTTGCCTCAGTCAAGGAGAGGGTGGTAAAAAGCTCGACCGTTAGGGAGAGGAAAGAAGAACTCTGAGTGTCTTCTTCACTGAATGAGTTGAGTGACCGCACTGAGAGGGATATCATTAACCACTAGTGAGGATAGAAGGTATTGGTATTCTCCAGCTACTACTTTTGTCAACTAAAGCGGCATCAGCATAACGCTTCTTTTGCTTCCGGTAAGATGCTTCTGAGGAATCGAATCTGCTATATCGGGCTTCCTGCTTGACCTTCACTCCTTTCCTGGATTTCAGCTTTGTGTAGCATTGGAGCCCCCCTACTTCCTCATCAAAGGCTAGTTACATCCCTGGACTAAGAACCTTGAGGCTTACGGTCTGATGAGCATCCCTAAGTCTCACTTGTGACTGGCAAAAGCATAGGTTTCTATGTGAATTCAAGATTTCGAATTAATATTTCGATATATATAGTAAGCAAGGTCAAACCTTTCATTCTTCCGTCTTGAAAGCAAGCCTCTTTCTTTTCACCCCGAATCCCTAATTGACCGCGACTGCCGCGCTTCCGCTACTTCACTTACGTTTTCTCCTCTAGCTTTCTTCTAAGAAGAACGAAGGGGGCGGTCCTTTCAAGTAGCTGCCCCACACTACGAACTTCATTGCCTTTCAACTTACGTTTGTTAGTTATTGATGATCTTTTCGGCAATTCGGTTTTTGATGGTCCGGATATCCTGAGGAAGAGAATCGAACTCCTAGGAATCGACACTTGTGGTATGCAAGCTCAAGAAAGCCATTCTCCTTCGGATCCTCCGACAAGCTTTTAGTCGCCCCTGCGAGTGGAGGTTACGAAGCGAGCATTTGAGGTAAGGGCGTAGGAAGCCGAAGCACAAGAGACGATTCGCCCTTGCACTACTCTTGCTTGCTGGATTGTAAAGGTCGATATAGTAGGATAAGTACATCTATTTGTTCCGATCAACAATAATTCTTATCTTAGGTCTCTCGAGCCTGTCCTGTCAATGGTGAACTCGTTGGTTGAAGCCAATGCTCCAAATCAAATAGCAGAGCAGAGCCAATAGCCGCTGAGGAGGATGGTTTGAAGAAAGGCTCTATCTTTCATAGAAATATAGGCATACTAAAAAGACTGCGGGGATCATTTCCCATGCAGAGTGAGAATATCCCTGTCTCAAGGGAAAAAGATAGCAACTGGTAAACCTGAAAGCGATGAGGATTGAGGTCGCGGTAAGACGTGGCAGAGATTGGTTTGAGAGTTTTGTCTTATGAAACCAGATCGGATCGGAAGGAATCCGCCAGGGTACTCGCTGTTCAATTCCCTAGTGATCTTGTTCTTTTCAAGTAGCATAGAGAAGGCAGTAGTGCTTTATGAAAGCCGCTGATCGACCAAAGTCGCAAGGCAAAAGTGAAAGGAATGAGAGAGCCACTGGGCCGTCTGCCGCGTAAAGAGAAAAGCAATGGGAATTCGACTTTATTGTATCTGGATTGATTGCAAACGAGGGGATCGACGAAGTGGAGTTGCCCAAACCAAAGAACAAGCCAAAAACGGTTAACCGAGAGTCCTTCCCCATGTGGGGAATCAACTAACTGAACTAGTTGACATGAGGTCGATGAAATGGAGAATCAATAGAGTTCCACATTTGTGTATCACTATTATTAGCAATATGAGCGGATACTGCACTCATTATACCCAGCAGATAAAGAAAGAGAAAATAGCAATTTAACTCTTTCGACTCCCGTCTCGTTCTTCTTCCAAGAAGTAAGGGTTTGATTCTATCATCTCTTATTTGAGTTGCAAATGACACGCGTCGAAGTAGAAAGCCACTTCCCGGAGAACAGAAGAGGAAAACAGAAAAGTTAGTCCACTCCGGAAACGAACAACGAATGCTTACTTGCATGGAGATCTTCATGAGGCGCTAACTAATTGCCATTCCCTTCCTTCCTCCGATATCACCAAGTTCATCGATATTTCCCGAGCACTTCTTACTTGAGAAAGAATTGTGACTCCGCTTCACTGAAATACCGAATCTCAAAGAGCCAAGATCTTTAATCGAAAATGAAGAGTTCAAAGTAATAATCAGGTGTGAGATGAAGGCATCATCATTTCCTGCCACCAATATATCGTCTACATAAACAATGAATAGTATCGTAAGGCCTATAGAACAATAAATAAGGACGAGTCAGCCTTACTGCAATAAAAACAAACCTAAATGCAATAGAAATGGAGATAGACGATCAAACAAACCAGGCTCGTGGTGCTTGCTTTAGACCATAAAGATACTTTTGTAGAAGACAAACAATTCTTTCTGTTGATCAATGGCTCCATATAAACGGTTTCCTTAAGATGGCCATGCAAAAATGCATTCTTCACATCTAGTTGTCTCATTGTCCATTTCTACGATGTAGATAGTGCAATTACTAATCACATTGTGGTATGGAGGGCTGTAAGTTTCATCCAAATCCAAACCTGAGTGAAGCCTCTTTCCACAAGTCGTGCTTTTCATCTTTCAATCGAACCATCTTCTTTTTGCTTGATGCGAAAAACCCATTTTGAGCCAACTGTATTACCAGGTCGTGGAACTAGTGTCCACGTTTGATTTGAATGGAGTGCCTTTAACTCTTCTTCCATTGCCATTTTCTTTGTGTCCTTTAGAGCGCTCCATGTTAGCACTATAGCATTCATAGTCTTGAATAGAGGATTTCGAGTACGTTGAGAACGAATAAGAGCATTACTAATATCAATAGTCTCACTTAACGTTGATGGCCCCTCTGCTTCCGGTACATAAGGAGTGCTATCTGAATCCATTTGTTCTGCTGTTGTAATAGGTTCTTCTCTAACAGTCACTTGAATGGATCACCAGAAACTTCAGTTTGTTCATTTGTGTTTCCCTCATCAGATGGGAATAGTCAATGAGTGGACCTTTATGAGCATCAATCCCATCTGGATTTGGAACTTTCTGCAGAGATGGTCTTTGTTCTGCTGGGCACTTTCCAGCATTGTACCGAAATTCAGCAAACTAAAAGTAGACTTGTGGAGATGGCTTGAACTGCTATTTTCCCTCATCAAAGACCACATGTCGAGATATGTAAACTCTTCTTGATTGAGGCTCATAACACCAATAACCTTTGTGCACAGGGCTGTAGCCGAGAAATACACAAGGATAAGTTTTCTTGACAAACTTATTACCTCCTTGATATCGAAGAGAAGGGAAGCATAAACAGACGATCACTCTCAAACTCTTGTACTCCGGTTCCATGTGAAACAGTTTCAAGTAAGGCTCTTCAGATGTTGAGTTGGCATTCTATTTATCAAGTAAACTGCTGCAGAACTCAGTCCACATAAAGAAAGGCATATGAGCATGAAATAACATAGTTCAACCTGTTTCGACTATATGACGATGGTTCGGCTACCCCATTTTGTTCCGGCGTACCTGGACAAGAAACCTGCAGCTGTATCCCACAATATTCAATATGTTTAAGAAAGATTTGTGAACCCTCCACCATCACACTGAAAAATCCGCATTTTCCGGTTTTCAACAAGTTTTCGAAATTTGACAAAATGGATAAAACCAGGGAAAAATCATCTAGAAATAGAACTACATATCGAAAACCGGTAATGGGAGCAGGTCCCCAAAGGTCACAATGGATCTTTTGTAAAGGAAATGATGGGGTTGTTTACAACTCTTTCCTAATTGACAACTTGTACACGTAGACAACTCCAATTATTGTTATGAAAAAAGTAGGTTTATATATCTCGACTGTGCAACTCTATTGCTTATGTCCTCCGTAGTTGATATGGTAGTAGAATAAGTAGTAGGATAAGGGTAGAAGAAGTTGTTGTGGTTTCAACATCATCGGAGAGAGGATAGCGAAAGAGTCAAGAAGCGAGTTCAGTATACTACACGAGCCGTAGAGAGCTTTGGGCAATTACAGTTAGCCTTTGAAAGTTCAACAGGGAATAACTGAACAACAGCCTAGAAAAGAAAAAAGGAAAGCGAAAGTCCCCCGTAATTCAAAGATGGATCTGTTAGATATTCGGACAACAATAAAGAAGGATATGAATGATCTTGTTCTTGTCCGGGTCGATCATCACGACTTCCCTTCTAGTCGCGACATCATCGACCAAGACTATGACTTACAGCTATACAAGAGGAGATCCTTCACACATTCACGTCCGTGAATACAAGAGAAGAGTGACTCGGTCGTCCCACAACATTACGAAATGCAAATAGTTTGAATAAGAAAGTGGTTTTCGTAGAGATTGATAAAGCGTAAGTGAAGCGGTGGTGGTGATCCAGTCTTCAAAGAGAATCTCTCGACAGGTGGGTCTCGAAGGTGTAGCTAGTTGATCGTCTAAGCAACTAGTTCAGAATTGGATAAGAAATCCCCGAAGAGCGAACGGATCTCCAAGACTCGATGTCTTCTCGAATGGGGGAATTGGATCCTTTCAAAGTCAGGCCTTAACAACAATGAATTGCCCTCCATCGGCGGGATGATATCGACGAAGAAAGCCGCAAGAATCTTCCGAAAAAAAGATCGAATTGACTTTTCCGATAGGACAGCCGAAAAAGAAGTCGATTCATTATCGAAAAAAAAAGGGGGAAAATACTGAAACGAGTTTGAGCGCCAATCCAGGTCTTCCTTCTTGGCCTTCAAAGTACTTCTTTCTACTTCCGTCGAATCACATTGGCCTCTCGTTGTCCTAGGGGAAATATAGAAATTCCTACTGCGTTACATAATACGATGTTATAATAAAGATCAGTATGCCAGAACCAGTAGCTTAACCCTTAGCCATGCCTTTCTACTCCTAAGCCCTTACTCCACCAAGAACAGCGCAGTAAGCTCTCACGACGGCCTTCCTTTCTTCGGCATGAATTAGTTCTTGGGCTACGCTCCTTGCACCTACGGGTGAGAGAAGCAATCCTCTTTCTAGGTCGTCTAAGGCACTAAGATCTATTTCTTTCATACCACCAGGAAGGAAGCCTAGCTACTTTCTTTATCGGTGACTAAACAGAAAATCAAACTTTCGCTAGCAATGATTTTTCACAGCTTCAGTAATAGCCTATCTTTTCTCTAGCCTGGTTTATTCAATCCTAAAGCAGTTAACCATGGGATCTTTCCCAATATCCTCTACGCCTACTTCTCTTCCGAATCCGGTTCAAACTTGAAAGCAGTCAATCAAGCGCCACTGACCGCTATTCCATAAATAGCATAGAGCTCTTCCACGGGGAAGTTGAATCTCCATCTCTCTCACTCTTCATTCCATCCATCCTTCGCCCCTTTCATCTATCTTCCGGCTAAAGGGCAAGCATACCGGAGTCAGTCTTAGGCGGTCAAATAAATGCAACTAATAAGCCGCTCTACAACTCGCCCCTGACCATTCTTCGTATCATCTAGGAGTTCATAGGGCTTATGGATTATCAACACACCGACTAATCAAAAGTACGTAAGGGATACGCCTTCCAATTCTCATGTCTTAAGAGATTTCTTCGACTTTTGTGGACTTCACCATCCATCCTCATCTTATTTATTCGGAAAGAGAGCCAAAACGAAAAGAGAAAGACCATTCATTCTTTTTTATGACTAGGCGACGGCCGTTCTATGAATCTGATCTATTGGGGAAGGTGGATAGCTTATCGGCTGCTTATGCCGTAGGGAATCTAAAGAATGAATCAAACATTGGTTTACCGTCAACATTTTTGAACTAGCTTCGAGGCGAGGATGACTCTTTCTTTTCTATACTCGCTTCATCTCCTCTAAAGAGTGTCAATATGTGTTGGCTTTCTATTCGAAATTCTTACCCGTCACAACTTGCATGATTAGGACAGTGTAAAGGCGAAGCATCCTACTCCTGCTACCCTCCTCGTTGACTTAAGATAGGACGGACTCTTTCTTTCCTCAGGCAAGACTGATTCCTCTTCATTACCTAACCTATATTAACCTTAATCAAATACACCTATACATATTGAATAGCTTCTAAAAGGAGAACTGGCTAAGGCAGTGCTGCTAAGGACTCCAGCGGTTCAAGCGGTGCAGCTCATCTCGATAGGCCCCCGGCCGAGGCGGTGGAGGACGGCATAGAGAGCGGCAAGCACAAAGCAGTCGTCCAAAGGGGTTCCATAGAGTGGTCTAATCCCCGGTCAATCCTTGGAGCTTTTTTTTTCCTTCGACATAGCGTAGTAGCATGCAAGAAGCGAGTGCTACGATCTCCTAACTTGAGCCAACTCGGGATTTCTGGAACCGTTCCAAACCTCCTGCTTGAGTAGTCTTTGAGAAGAGCGGTTTCCAGATGTAGCAAGTCTCGTGAATGTCATGTTGGAAATAAAGGGCCTTTTTCTTTTGGCGTCTCTTACGAGATTTCCAAACTAATTGATTTCTATTCAAACTCCGTGCACCTTATCACCCCTTACTCAACATAGGGCCACTGCTTTTTCTGTATCACTGAGAATATTGAGACTACTTTTCAAAAAAGGGTTAATCATCCTATGGAAGACATAGAGGCTTTGCTCAAACCTGTTACGCGAGGAAGAACTCCTCGAAAGCACTAAGAAGCATGAACTCCTTCAAATCTCCAGGGGCCTCTTTTTTTTAAGCATTATTGGCGGTCTATCAATTAGTTGCTCCAGCCTTTGAAACTGGCACTGTTCCGACTGAGTTGGCAGAAACTCTCCTCATCCCGAGGGAAAAAAGCTCATATTGGTAAGTTTCGACCCTTTGTAATGTTTTGTACAAGATTGTCCTTGAAATTGGAATAGAAAAGCACTTTTTCACTGGCCTGGTGTGTTACTTGAATAACGCTCTCTCTTGAAGAGATAAGCAACGTCGAAATGCATCGAAGGCCTAGCCTTTCAAATCGGGAACCTATTGAATGAAGGCAAAATATCTCCAAGACTTCCCTTTTCTCCGTATAGAGAAACCCCCAAGAACATAAGAGCATACTGCTAGAAGCATATTGGTTCATCGATTCTAGTCTACTAGCAAGTGCTACCAGTAAGTGCTTTCGAACATCACAACCAACATTTGGAAATGGATATTGTTGTACCCGCCCTCACTATTCCTTCCGTATCGAGACCTAGCCCAGAAGTGAAGACCTACCAACCAATGGAACCTGAAACACCGAGTCCAGGCGTCCGTCCCTTCTTCATCTATCGGCTCAGGGCCTCAACTATTATGAGTTTCCTATCCTAATTTAGTGGAAGAGAAGCTAGTCAACCATCCATGTTTTCCGACCTATCTCCTTGCTAGAGTAAGAGAAGGAAGTAGGCATAACAACTAGGAGTTCACTTTCTACGCCCTCCTAACGGCTATGTCTGTATCGCCGGTTCCAAAGAAAGAGCTGAATTACAAGCTATCTATGCCTATCCGTGCCATCTATGTTTGAAAAGCAAGAAAGAATAGATAGAGTTGAAAGAAAGGCGCTCGTATAGAGCCCTCGACTATGTATCGGACATATGGCAGGTTGGGAAAGCGCGCTTGGAAAAGAAAGACTATCCTCGAGGTAAATCAATCTATCTCGTATTGCCCAATCTGGATGCTAAAGGCTCGTAACCCCGGAACTCGCTATGGTTCTATCACAACTACTCATACTAGGAGCAATGGCCACTAGGAGGACTTCAACTCAGAGAACTATACTTATGGTAATAAACTACTTCAACTGAAAGTCAATCCCTTCCAATCGTAATGACTTCCTCCTAGGAGTGAGCTTGTTCCTTGGGGTCGGTAGAAAAGGGAAGAGTTTCATAAAAAAAGTAGAAAAACTGAGGATGGATGTAATGCCAGATCGAACACAAAGCCAAGGGCATGGTGTTCGCAGGGAAGGGATGAAAAGTGAGTTGGGTCTCTGCCACGTACAAGATCCACGGGCTTCTGCATAAGGTTGCGGAACCTCACCACACCAAGCTATGGGTGCAAGCATTACAATAGATGCGCATAAATCGTACTCTACCTGTCCAATTTTTCTTATCGTAACAATTCGATACGCCAAACCTTTGACCGAGCTATTGACTACAACGACAGGGGGAAACGGATACCAAGCCTGACGGATGAACCTAATCAAGAGTACTCTAATAGATGAATAGACTCATTCCCAGAAAGAGACGGTGATGTGAATTTGAATTCATCGTTTCATTATATGCACAGATACTAGGCATTCAAAGAAAAGGGCAGATTTACTGGCCCATCATCGGTTAAGTCATAAGGAAACGGGGAATAGGAAAGATGGAAACTTGATCTCCGATAGTACCTCTTCGACAATAGACTGTGGAGGAGGCTTTCTGTCCAACAAGTCTTTCTTTCCTTGGGAAAGGGTTTCTGTTCTTCCTATCTTTCGGCGTGCAAGAACTTCAAAAAGATTTGTTTGAAGGCGAAAGGTGGAACTTTGGATGCTACCGTACCGGCCGAAAAGAGATGCGGGCTATCTTATCCCCGCTGTCTGTATGAGCTTCACAAGGAGCAAAGGAGATAGCAAGCACAACCTTGCCCGGTCTTCACACTCGAACATTTCAACATTAAAGAATCGTATGTGTCAAAAATAACCTATCCGGGGAGGAGGTCGAAGACCATTCGTAGAAAAGGAACCGGTCTCTATTATTTAGATTATAGAATTATAAAAACAATAAGTTGATCGACCTAAAGGATATGGATTTGGCACCAGGATTCTATCTCTTCGCCTTTTCTTTCCCATCAGGAAAAATCAAACTTCGTATTCTTCACACTTACTGAACGGAATTTGTGCACAACTCACTTCTTTTGCTCCCGGGTTGAGCCTTTCCTTTCTCTGTCCCTGTTGATGATGCTGGACTTTTAGATCGTACCAACGAGTTAGTGCACTGTGATGGTGGAACCCTGTGACTTCTTCATCCGGACGTAGGACCGAACCCACGTCTGATAGGTTAGCAAGTGATCTGTAGTATTGCGGAGGACGACGACTTAAACGTGTATCCTTCAAATTATCTCACGCTATTTTTTTTATCCTGTCAATGACTTGGGTGACATCTTTAGCTACATTGTTCAAAATCAAATTGTTGCGCTCCATCCAAATCCAATAAACAGTTGCCATGAAAGCTGTCCGTCGAATGTTTGCTAGAGTGCTTTTTCCTCTTGCTTTCTTTGTGAACCATGAGATCTCTCGTCTCCAAGTGAGGGGCCTTCTCTTTATGCCGCATCTTTGTAGAACTTCATGCCAGATTATTGCAGAGAAAGAACAATGGAAAAATAGATGGATGTCTCAGATTGG